AATAAATCGATAGTCAAAATCATTCCATTCAGGGTCTTTTATTCTACCAAAGCGTCGAATTTCTAAATTCTCATAGGGTCCCCCTGGAATTCCTTCCAGAGCCTGTTGGATAATTTTTATGGATTCTGTCATTTCACTGATTCGTACTAAATACCGAGCTAATGAATCCCCTTCTTTTTGCCATTGAATCTCCCAATCAAATTCGTCGTAAGACTCATAACGATCAATTTTACGAAGATCCCACTGTATTCCGGAAGCTCGTAGCATTGGGCCCGATAAACCCCAATTTAGTGCTTCTTCTGCGCCAATAATGCCTACGCCTTCAACTCGTTCTAAAAAAATAGGATTCCGCGTAATAAGCTTTTGATATTCAGCAACCCCGGTTAAAAAATAATCGCAAAAATCCAAACATTTATCTATCCAGCCATGAGGTAGATCAGCAGCTACTCCTCCGATACGAAAATAATTATGCATCATGCGCATACCGGTAGCAGCTTCGAACAAGTCATATATTAACTCTCGTTCTCGAAAAATATAGAAGAAAGGGGTCTGTGCCCCAATATCTGCCATAAAAGGGCCAAGCCATAACAAATGAGAAGCGATACGACTTAACTCCAACATAATAGCTCTGATATAGCTAGCCCTTTTAGGTACTTGAATATTGCCTAGCTGTTCGGGTCCATTTACGGTTATTGCTTCTGTGAACATAGTAGCTAAATAATCCCAACGCGTTACATAAGGCAAATATTGTATAATTGTTCGATTTTCCGCAATTTTCTCCATCCCTCTATGTAAATAACCCAGTATTGGTTCACAATCAATAACATTTTCACCATCGAGAGTAACAATCAGTCGAAGAACACCATGCATTGATGGGTGGTGAGGGCCCATATTGACTATCATGAGGTCTTTTCTTGTAGTTGGTGCAATCATAAGTTTTTTCCCGAGTCGTTCTTCCATGCATTGCTGAAAGTAAAAAGAAGTTCATCAAAATTTAAACGACTAAGCTCAAATGGTATCACGCTTCAAATTAACGAGTTTTTATCTCTCGAATATTTAACTCACTAATTAATTCTTTATAGCGTCTTCTATTTTTTTTTGACAAATAGGCCAGCAGTCGTTGGCGTTTTCCCAAAATTTTCCGCAAACCTCTCTGGGATGAAGAGTCTTTTTTGTGCAATTCCAAATGTGAAGTAAGTCTTCTTATCTTAGTGGTAAAACTGAATACTTGAAATTCAACAGACCCTCTGTTTTCTTCGTTTTCTTTTTGAGAAATAACCGAAATGAATGAATTTGTTACCATAAAAAAATCCCCTTTCCCTTTTTACAGATATGGATTTTATTGATCAGTAATAATAATGCCATTAATTGGAATCTGGTATATACAATAATCTAATCCAAATTTCTTTATGAACTCCTAATTTTCTGAATTCAAATCAATTAATCCAATTTCTAATTGGATTTAGATAGGGATAGAAAAGGATTGGTACATTTTCGCATGGAAGAATTTAGACCTAAAACAAAGAAGGTTTTGTTGATTCATTTCGAGATCTAATCGAGACATTATTCATTTCCTATTGGATATTAGAATGAAATGTGAGACAAGACATGTGATCTATGTATTTGTTTGCTTTGATATACCCTATTATATATAGGGTATAGAATATATAGAAAAAGTGTATTATCCACGAAATGTCAAAATTGCAATCGTGGATACAGATGTATTCTTAACATACTGAAACGACTGCCATTATTGGTATCAAACCAATAACGATTCATACAAGCTAAATCCTCTAATCGATAATTAGGCCAAAGAAAGAGCTTTAATTTCATTAATTGATTTTTCTCTCTATCAAAATGGTTACTGTCATGCGAAACTTGGCTGCTGTCTTTTACGTCCTTTGCATTCCAAAATACTGGATTTCTATCTTCACCATTTCTATTCTTTGAATTAAAACAACTTAGAATTTTCAACTTTCTACGACGTCTAAATGATAAAATATTTTCAGGAACAAGCAAATCAAAATGATTTTTGTCTCTATTTTCAGTTATTCTTTGGTGTGATGAAATAGTTTCATCAAAATTCTTCTTAGAAACATATCTTTGTTCTTGGTATTTTTGATTAGTTTGGTGCTTACTCTTATGAACCAATGAAATACCTATGGTTTGATACATAATAAATTGTGCATCATTTTTTCCAAACAGACGAATGGGTTCTATAATCAATATTCCCTTTTTCATCAATTGGTTAAGAGTTAAATTCTTCTCAATCAGCATTATATCCAAACTCATTTCTCTATTTTGAATCGAGGGTATAGTAATTTGGGTTGGATCTATCAGTCTAAGTAGGAGACAATATACCTTGACATTATTGATCAGTCTTTGATTCAAAGTATCGTCCCATCTCAATTGAAAAAGCAAATAACGTTTCAGGAAGAAATCTAGTTCTGCTCTCGCGCTGCTTTTGTATTGTTTTTTCTTTTTCCCCTTTTTCATGTCTGATCTTGCATAATTTTCTTCACTATCTTTTTGTTGTGAGAGAACAGATCCAAGATTTCCTGAACTTGTGGGTTCTTTTTCTCCTTGATTTCGATGCTTTTTATTCGATGGTATCAAAAAACTTCCTTTTTGCTTTTGATTTATTTTTTTATTTTCACTACTATTTTTATTTTCATTTTTATTCAAATTTGAAAGAAGTAATTTGCTTGGTATAAACCAAGGTTTCCTTTTATATGCATTATAAAGTAACACAAATTCTGGGAAGAACCAAGGTTCCAAATTCGCTATGTGACACTTTAGCATTTTTTCATTCATTCCCATCCAATCAAAAAATACTTTGTCGGAGTTTGGTGGATTGATTTCTGGAATCATAAGGTAAAAAAGATTTTTTTTAGGAATTATTTGAGTATTTTGATTCCCATTGCTGACCCAGGCCTCAATATCGCCTTTTTGTTTAAGATCAAAATTGAGAATGTTCCAATCAAAATATTTTCTATCGACCGTTTTTCCCATATATAGAATATGGACCTTTCCTAGATAATTATCGATAGGGATGTTCCTCAGTATATTTTCTTTATGCGTGTTATAAGAAATCTCTTGTTTCTTACGTCCTTGAAACGGAGATCTATAAAAAAAGTATTCCGTTTTATTTTCATAATTAAGAAATTTATATGATAAAAGATCATATTTATAGTATTTTTGCAAATTCTCTTTTCTTTTTTGATTAGATAATGAATATACTTCAATTTGTTTTTGTTTTTTGAAATCAATTAATTGGTCTTTTTCATATGAATGCCTTTTGCTAAAATTTTCCTTTTTAGCTATACGACGCTGATGAACTGTATTGCGCCATTTTTCTGGTATTAATCTATACCATCTGCTCTGAGATAAATTGTATTGATAATATCCTCTTAACCACTTTTTCCATTGATTCATTTCATAACTCCGCAGTTTCTTATCCCCTAATTTCGAATCAACCATTCCTTGTGTTTCAAAAGAATCCTTTATTTCAGGCGGGGGGATTCCTTGAGATTGAAGAACAGCTCTTGATTTATACGAGTTACTAACTTGGATTTGTGATAATTTGAAAAATACATATGCTTGTGACACGTAGGATAAGTCATAAAAAATAGGTGAATTTTTTTGACTATTACTAATATTATCAAGTGACTTTTTTATAGTCGAAATAAATGGAATTCTATTTTTCTTAATTTTATTAATTCTTTCTTGTTTTCTTTCATTATTGTAAATGGATTTATCAATAATTTTTTTTGTTGATTCAAGAAAAAGTTCTGTATTCATTCTGGGAATATTAATGATACATAAAAATATATCTGTGTAGATTCTTTCAATGAAAAATTTCAAAAAAAGAGGTAATTTAGAGATTAATTGAGCATTTCTTTTTTTGAATATTTGCCATTTTTCGAATCTTTTAGCATTATAACTTGTTTTTTTAAGACTAATATTATTTATTCTTGGAGTTACTTTTTTTTGCTCTTTTATAATTCTTTCTATTTGATTTTGAATTGTACTTGTTCTAGTAGTCAAATCCTTGATTTTTTTTTCTGTTAATGAAGAATTTGTCCAATTCGTAGATGCAATTTCACTAAACGATTCGTGAATTAGTTGATTGCTTATTATAGAATCTTTTTCTTCTTTAATTTCACTTGATTCATATACTTCTCTTCCTGTTAATCGAAATAACAGAATTTTTGAAAGTTCTTTTATTATTCTTTTTATAAAAATAACACTTTCGATAACCCATTCTTTTGTTTCTTTTAAAACTTTTCGAAGTAATTTTATTTTTCTTTTAAAAACTATTAGAACTCGAAAAGACTTCTTTTGAAATTTTCCAATTTTTTTTTCAATTTCCTTAAAAATGGGTTTAAAAAAGGAAGGTCGTTTTCGGGGCGAACCAAAAGGAAATTCAGTTTCCATTCCCCAAACTGTTAAAAAACAAAAATCATCTTTTGCTTTTTTCTTTTTCATTAAACCTTTCTTAGATGATCGTAGTTTCAATTTGTGCCAGGGTTTCAGACGGAAAGGAAATAAGATTTTTATCTGAATACCGTCTGTCAACCAATTTTTCGGAAATTCTGTTTCGGATAATGGAACACCATTATAGGTACATTTAACATGCATTTCTCTATTCCATTCCTGTAAATCCTCAAACCATTCGGGAAATTGAAATAGGAACATGCGTCCACTATTTTTTGCAATTAGCAATGAAGGTAATACAATATATTTTCTAAAAATAGATTGAGTTAGTAACATGCAACCTCTTATTACTTGTGTAATTGGAATGGTATCCCAGGCCTCTGCTATCTGTATTCGCTCTTTCTCCGTTCTTTCCTTTGTCTCTTTTTCTTCTTCTCTTTTTCTTTCGTCTTCTGTATACTCTACAATTTTGAATGCTTTCCCTTTCCCCACCCAATTTCTAAAAATTACTTTAATCAGCCCGGAGATATCAAAAGAAAAAAGAGGGGATTTTTCTATTCTGT